TGACGATATTTTACATAACGTGACTATTCCGCCAAAAAGTTTTCTTTTGGTTCAAAATAATCAATATGTAGAATCAGAACAAGTCATTGCCGAGATTCGCGCGGGAACATCTACTTTCCAGTTTAAAGAAAGGGTTCGAAAACATATTTATTCGGACTCTGAGGGAGAAATGCACTGGAGTACCGATGTGTACCATGCACCCGAATTTACATATAGCAATGTCCATCTTTTACCAAAAACAAGTCATTTATGGATATTATCAGGGGGTTCGTGCAGATCCAGCGGAGCTCCGTTTTCACTCCACAAGGATCAAGATCAAATGAATCTTCGTTCGACAGAAAGAGAACGAATATATCTTTCTAGTCTCTCAGCTAATAATGATCAAATCAGATCAAAATTCTTTAGTTCTTCTTTTTCTGGTAAAAAAAAAGACGATAGGAGTCCTGATTATTCAGAAATGAATCGAATGATATGTACTTTTCATTGTAATCTGATATATCCTTCGATTCTACGTGAGAATTCTGATTTATTGGCAAAAAGGAGAAGAAATCGACTTGTTATTCCAGTCCAATCGAGTCAAGAACGAGAGAAAGAACTAATATCCCATTCAGGTATTTCGATTGAACTGCCCATAAATGGTATTTTCCGGAAAAATAGTATTCTTGCTTTTTTTGATGATCCTCGATACAGAAGAAAGAGTTCGGGAATTACTAAATATGGGACTATGGGGATGCACTCAATCGTTAAAAAAGAGGATTTGGTTGATTATCGAGGAATCAAAGAATTTAAACCAAAATACCAAATGACAATAGATCGATTTTTTTTCATTCCCGAAGAAGTACATATTTTACCTGAGTCTTCTTCGATAATGGTACGGAACAATAGTCTAATTGGGGTAGATACACGAATCGCTTTAAATACAAGAAGCAGAGCGGGCGGATTAGTTCGAGTGGAGAGAAAAAAAAAGGGGATTGAACTTCAAATCTTTTCTGGAAATATCCATTTTCCTGGAGAGACAGATAAGATATCCTGGCACAGTGGCATCTTGATACCACCGGGACCAGGAAAAAGAAATTCTAAGGAATCAAAAAAATTGAAAAATTGGATCTATGTCCAAAGGATCACACCTACTAAGAAAAAGCATTTTGTTTTAGTTCGACCTGTAGTGACATATGAAATAGCGGACGGTCTCAATTTAGCAACACTCTTCCCTCCGGATCTGTTCCAAGAAAAGGATAATATGCAACTTCAAATTGTCAATTATATTGTTTACGGAAATGGAAAACCAATTCGGGAAATTTCTGACACAAGTATTCAATTAGTTCGGACTTGTTTCATTTTGAATTGGGACCAAGACAAAAAAAGTTCTTCTGCCGAGGAGGCCCACGCTTCCTTTGTTGAAATAAGAGCAAAAGGTCTGATTCGAAATTTCTTAAGAATCGACTTAGTGAAATCCCATATTTTGTATCCGAGAAAAAGGAATGATCCGTCAGGATCAGGATTGATCTCTCATAATGTGTCAGATCACCCTAATAGAAATCCCTTTTATTCCAAGCCAAAGATGAAACAATCGCCTAGGCAAAATCACGGAACTATTCGGACCTTGTTAAATAAAAATACGGAATGCACATCTTTGATGATTTTGTCCTCATCTAATTGTTTTCGAATGGGGCCATTCAATGATGTAAAATCTCCGAATGTGATAAAAGAATCAATTCAAAAAAATGCTATAGTTCAAATTAGAAATTCAAGCGGCCCTTTAGGAACAGCCCTTCAAGTTTTGAATTTTGATTCATTTTACTATTTTATGACTCATAATCAGGTCTTGCTAACTAAATATTTGCAAGTTGAAAATTTAAAACAGGCTTTTCAAGTACTTCAATATTATTTAATGGATGAAAGCGGGAGGATTTATAATCCGGATCCCCGCAGTAACATCGTTTTGAATTCATTCAATTTGAGTTGGTATTTTCTCCCTCATAATAATTATGAGAATTCTTGTGAAGAAATATCTTCAATAATTAGTCTTGGACAGTTTATTTGTGAAAATGTATGTATAGCCAAAAATGGACCATACCTAAGATCTGGTCAAGTTTTGATTGTTCAACTTGACTCTGTAGTAATAAGATCTGCTAAGCCTTATTTGGCCACTCCAGGAGCAACTGTTCATGGACATTATGGAGAAATCCTTTATGACGGAGATACAGTAGTTACATTTATCTATGAAAAATCGAGATCCGGTGATATAACGCAGGGTCTTCCAAAAGTGGAACAGGTGTTAGAAGTGCGTTCAGTTGATTCAATATCGGTGAACCTAGAAAAAAGAGTTGAGAGTTGGAACGAGCATATAACAAGAATTCTTGGATTTCCTTGGGGATTCTTGATTGGGGCTGAGCTAACTATAGTGCAAAGTCGTATCTCTTTGGTTAATAAGATCCAAAAGGTTTATCGATCCCAGGGGGTGCAAATCCATAATAGGCATATAGAAATTATTGTACGCCAAATAACATCCAAAGTGTTGGTTTCAGAGGATGGAATGTCTAATGTTTTTTTACCTGGAGAACTGATTGGATTGTTGCGAGCGGAACGGACGGGGCGCGCTTTGGAAGAATCGATCTGTTACAGGGCCGTCCTATTGGGAATAACAAGAACATCTTTGAATACTCAAAGTTTCATATCCGAAGCGAGTTTTCAAGAAACTGCTCGAGTTTTAGCTAAAGCGTCTCTCCGTGGTCGTATCGATTGGTTGAAAGGCCTAAAAGAGAACGTTGTTATAGGCGGGATGATACCCGTCGGGACCGGATTCAAGGGATTAGTACACTGTTCAAGACAACATAAAAGCATTCCTTTGGAAACCAAGAATAAGCACTTTTTCGAGGGGGAGATCAGAGATATTTTGTTCCACCACAGAGAATTATTTGATTCTTTCATTTCAAACAATTTCCACGCTACACCAGAACAATCATTTAGAGTATTTAATGATTCCTAAAATAAAAGTCAAAAGTAGTTTTTTAATAAAAAAATTCTCTAGGCCCTTTGATGTGGTCATGAAAAAACAGATAATAACAAATAGACGGTAGCGATTTGGATCGGATATCGACACGGCTAATCTCCGGTAGAAGAAAAGGTTCCGTTGGAACAATTATTTAGCTCAGGGCACCTCGCCGCTTTTTTTTTTTTTCAAAAAAAGCGGAAATGTGGGGAGAAATGACAAGAAGATATTGGAACATCAATTTAGAAGAGATGATGGAAGCAGGAGTTCATTTTGGTCATGGTACTAAAAAATGGAATCCTAGGATGGCGCCTTATATTTATGCAAATCGTAAAGGTATTCATATTACAAATCTTACTAAAACCGCGCGTTTTTTAGCAGAAGCTTGTGATTTAGTTTTTGATGCAGCAAGCCGGGGGAGGCAGTTTTTAATTGTTGGTACCAAAAATAAAGCAGCTGCTTTAGTAGCACGGGCTGCAATAAAGGCTCGGTGTCATTATGTTAATAAAAAGTGGCTTGGTGGTATGTTAACGAATTGGTCCACTACAGAAACGAGACTTCATAAGTTCAGGGACTTGAGAACGGAACAAAAGACGGGGAGACTAAACCGTCTTCCAAAAAGAGACGCGGCTATATTGAAGAGACAATTATCTCACTTGCAAACATATCTGGGTGGGATAAAATATATGACCGGTTTGCCCGATATTGTAATTATCGTTGATCAGCAAGAAGAATATACGGCTCTTCGAGAATGTATTACTTTGGGAATTCCAACAATTTGTTTAATCGACACAAATTGTGACCCCGATCTTGCGGATATTTCGATTCCAGCAAATGATGACGCTATAGCTTCAATCCGATTAATTCTTAACAAATTAGTATTCGCAATTTGTGAGGGTCGTTCTAGCTATATACGAAATCCGTGATTAATAATAAGATTAACAGAAATAAATTCTTTTTCGAACTCCCGAGATTTATGGAATCGGTTACTACTTTTGAATCGCATAAAAGAGATCAAAATGACTGGAGATGCCGTGTGATTAGTTAGTATCCAAAATAGAAAATTCAACTAAGCAAGTAAAAAAAGAGATGGTTGAATCAAAATAATTCCTTTTAAAGTTCGATTTCTGTGAGAGGGCAATATGGATGTTTTATCATGTTCCAACAACACACTAAAAGGTTTATACGACATATCCGGTGTGGAAGTAGGCCAACATTTCTATTGGCAAATAGGGGGTTTTCAAGTCCATGGCCAAGTACTTATTACCTCTTGGGTTGTAATTGCTATCTTATTAGGTTCAGCCAGTATAGCTGTTCGGAATCCACAAACAATTCCAAATGACAGTCAGAATTTCTTCGAATATATTCTTGAATTCATTCGCGATGTTAGTAAAACCCAGATTGGAGAAGAATATGGTCCATGGGTTCCTTTTATTGGAACTATGTTTCTATTTATTTTTGTTTCTAATTGGTCAGGAGCTCTTTTACCATGGAAACTAATAGAGTTACCTCACGGAGAGTTAGCTGCGCCCACCAATGATATAAATACTACTGTTGCTTTAGCTTTACTCACGTCAGTAGCATATTTCTATGCGGGTCTTAGCAAAAAGGGGTTAGGTTATTTCAGTAAATACATACAACCAACCCCAATCCTTTTACCCATTAACATCTTAGAAGATTTTACAAAACCTTTATCCCTTAGTTTTCGCCTTTTCGGAAATATATTAGCCGATGAATTAGTAGTCGTTGTTCTTGTTTCTTTAGTACCTTCAGTCGTTCCTATACCTGTCATGTTCCTTGGATTATTTACGAGTGGTATTCAAGCTCTTATTTTTGCAACGTTAGCTGCGGCTTATATAGGCGAATCCATGGAAGGTCATCATTGACTAGTTTGAAAACTAGTCATTTTTTTTTCTTAGGCCAAGGTAATGGATGCGTGACTCGAGAGAATCGGCTTGCGAAATTGTCAAAAGGGGAAAGATATAACGATCTTTTTCCGAAAATTCTTCTTTGATGACCCATTGCATTTCTAATTTAGAGAATACCTATCCCCTTTTCTATTAACATTTTCTTTTGTTCAATTGAACAAAAGAAAATGTTAATAGAAAAATTGCATGAACGTTTCAATCACTCAAATACTGAGATTTCTCTGCAATGGTTTGGATCATCCCTGTATCCAATCTACATGTAGGATACTGATAAATAAAAGAAAGAAGAAGAAGTGAAAAAATGAAATTCATAAAAAAGAAATTGGTTAGCAAGGGCGGGTCTAACCCAGGGATGTGGAATCTAATGGCTAGAATTCAACTCTTGGGTGGTTCAAAAATAATTTGAGAATCCGGGTGAATCGCCGATACGAATAGTTTGTTTACGTTATGGAAAAAAGACATGTATATGTGATATTAGATATTGACTAGTTATATATGATATGATCTAAAGATATATCTAATCCGCCTTATTATGAATTAAGATGAGGATTCCCATCTAAGTCTTTTCCTTTCATCTGTAACGAACAATTGAATGAAACAAGATGAAATCAATAAAAAGAACAAAGAACTGGAAGAACAAAAAAAAAGTTCTAAAGTTGTATGGATTCACAAAAATCCCGTCGATAATATAAGAACTAAAAAAGAGCTATACTATAGAAACTATAGAAGTAGTTCGGACGATTCAATAATATTAGTCCATTACTTGAATTGGCAGTTGTTAGTTATTTCGTCTGGCTGAATCAATCTTATTGAGGGGATAATTAAATCAGAATTCCTTGGATGATTGTATCATTAACCATTTTTTTATTTTTGTGTGAGGAACTTATCATGAATCCACTGATTTCTGCCGCTTCCGTTATTGCTGCTGGATTAGCTGTCGGACTTGCTTCTATTGGACCTGGAGTTGGTCAAGGTACTGCTGCGGGACAAGCTGTAGAGGGTATCGCGAGACAGCCCGAGGCAGAGGGAAAAATACGAGGTACTTTATTGCTTAGTCTGGCTTTTATGGAAGCGTTAACAATTTATGGATTGGTTGTAGCCTTAGCACTTTTATTTGCGAATCCCTTTGTATAATCCTATCAATATGAAAAGTCTTCTTTTTTCTTCTTTGATGTCCGGGGACTTGCTCCTTGCTTTTTCGAATTATATCCATATTTGACTCCTATAATTCCTTATTCATTCGTTGGGATATTAACCTGCGGAAGGGGAAGATTTGCGGATGAGGAATTAGCAGCATACCGATTCGCTTTCTTCCTTCCCGTTCGTAACAATGGAAATCCCTCTTCGTTTTTTTAGGGATTTTTACAAAAACCTAATTTTTAAACAATTGACGTGAAACCTGCCCCAGATTCTAATAAGTATTACTCTTATTAGCAATTTCCAATTTCAAAAAAAAAAAAAAAACATAATCAACTCTATTTTTTATTCTGTTTAGAAATCTTTTTTTTTTTTTTTTTGAATTAATATATATTAATTCAAAAAAAAAAAAGAGGAATAGCAATAAATAGAAAAAGTGTTTAAGTGATACAAAAAAAACTCTATTCGATTTTTATTGATTTTATCTATAAGAGGAGATTGTATGAAAAATGTAACCGATTCTTTCCTTTCCTTGGTTCACTGGCCATCCGCCGGGAGTTTCGGGTTTAATACCGATATTTTAGCAACAAATCCAATAAATCTAAGCGTAGTGCTTGGTGTATTGATCTTTTTTGGAAAGGGAGTGTGTGCGAGTTGTTTATTTCAAGAATAGGCTGGACCCAACCGGCTGCACCCTTTTCATTATAACTAGGACAAAGTAAAAGGTGCATAATCCCGCGAATTACTTCTGAAAAAATTCAGTTAATAAATCATATTTAAGAACCATAGCATTTCGTGATTGATTGGGAAATCCACTTTGATTCTCTATTAACCAATAATGTGGGACCATTAATATGGTTAAAGCTAAAGCAGTTGAAGTTCAAATGAGGGTAGCATGGTATTCTTTCTACTACTATGTGAATTTTATACAAAAACGGTTTCAAAACGAATAGTTCCATTTTTTTTTGATATAGAACACTCATGTCGATAAAATGATTTGAAATCTTTAGTGGAAAAAGGATCGGACTCTTTTTTTTATCTTATCCAATGCTGAATTGATGACCTATGTAATGTATAAAGTAAGAGGAATTCTTTGGATTTGAAGAAAAAAGAGAAACAACTTTGCTGACAATTCCATATTTTTTGTTTGGTCAGAAGAGTCCTCCGAATAGTATTCCGGATTTGGATTAGGGCTCAGTTTGGATCTTTTTTTTGGAATAGGAATAGAGAAGAGAGGATAGGCTCATTACATTCAAAAAAAAAAAAGATATGGGAATTTTACATAACTGATTGAAGTAATTGAGCGGGAGAGCCAAATGAATCGAAAGATTCATGTTTGGTTCGGGAAGGGATTATGGAAGTTTTGAAATGACTGGAAAGCTAATCTACTTTCATTAAGTGATTTATTAGATAATCGAAAACAGAGGATTTTGAATACTATTC